TCTCTTTTACATATCCCCCTAGTTTATCAATTTTTTTGGAAATGCTAAAAATAAGGATATCCCTATCTACACTTGAAAAATCTTCATCTAATGAACTCTACAACCCTTGGGTTTTTATCAACACACAAAAGGGGAAAAATTTCAACAACGAGTTTATAAATCGAATTAAAGCTCTGGACAAAGAATATAGTTCTTTGGATATACTCGAAACAAGGACTCGATTGTGTAATGACGATTCTACAAAAGAATACTTATCCAAAGAGTATGATCCTTTTTTGAACGGATCATATCGGAGAACAATCTACAAAGACCTTCCATCTTCAATTACAAAAAAAAGTTCTATAGAAAATTTCATAGAGAAATTTGGGATAAATCGGATTCATGGTATCCTTCTTCTGGATACTGATTATCAAGAATTTGAACAGAGAATAAATCGATTTGATAAAAAACCATTATCAACAGAAATTGTTGATTTATTCACTTTCATCAGTAAATTTGTTAGAGAATCAGGATCGAATCTAAATTCGAAGGATCTTTCTTTAGTTTCAGAAGGAAGAATAGATTCAGAAAAAGGAACAAAATATTTTAAATATTTATTAACTAAAATTTTTACTGATGCTAATGGTCAAAAAATTAGCAAAAATCTTATTAGATTAAAAGAAATCAGTAAAAAAGTCCCTCGATGGTCATACAAATTAATCACCGAGTTAGAACAACAATCAGGAGAACATCAAGAAGACGTACCAGTAGATCATCAAATTCGTTCAAGAAAAGGCAAACGTGTAGTAATTTTTACTGCTAACAAGGAGAATACTGATCCTAATACTAAGGATACTAATACGCCCAATCAAACAGACGAAGTGTCTTTGATACGCTATTCACAACAATCAGATTTTCGCCGAGGCATAATCAAAGGTTCTATGCGGGCTCAAAGGCGTAAACTAGTTATTTTGGAATTGTTTCAAGCAAATGTGCATTCCCCTCTTTTTTTGGACAGAATACAAACCCCCCCCCTTTTTTCTTTTAATATTTTCAGGTTGATTCAAGTAATTTTTAGAAATTGGATGGGGAAAAAGGAAGCATTCCAAATTGTAGAGTATACAGAAGAGCAAACAAAAAGAGAAGAAAAAAAAGAAAAGAACAAAAGAAAAGAGAAAGCGCGAATAGAGATAGCAGAGGCCTGGGATAGCATTCCATTTGCGCAAGTAATAAGAGGCTGCATGTTGCTAACTCAATCTGTTTTTAGAAAATATATTCTATTTCCTTCATTCATAATTGCGAAAAATATTGGACGTATATTCCTATTGCAACTTCCTGAATGGTCTGAGGATTTACAGCAATGGAATAAAGAGATGCATGTTAAATGTACCTATAATGGTGTTCCATTATCAGAAACAGAATTTCCGAAAAATTGGTTGATAGACGGTATTCAGATAAAAATCTTATTTCCTTTCTGTCTGAAACCTTGGCACAAATCGAAACTACGATCCTCTCAGAAAGATCTAATGAAAAATAAAAAAGAAAAAGATGATTTTTGTTTTTTAACAGTTTGGGGAATGGAAGCTGAACTTCCTTTCGGTTCGCCCCGAAAACGACCTTCTTTTTTTAAACCCATTTTTAAAGAACTCGAAAAAAAAATTGGAAAATTTAAAAAGAAGTATTTTCGAGTTCTAATAGTTTTGAAAGGAAAAACAAAATCACTTCGAAAAGTTTCAAAAGAACGAAAAAAATGGGTTATTAAAAGTGTTATTTTTATAAAAAGAATAATAAAAGAACTTTCAAAAGTAAATCCAATTCTATTATTTCGATTAAGAGAAGTGGAAGTATATGAATCGAGTGAAATTAAAGAAGAAAAAGATTCCATAATCAGCAATCAGATAATTCACGAATCATTTAGTCAAATTGCATCCCCAGGTTCGACAAATTCTTCTTCGACAAATTCTTCATTGACAGAAAAAAAAATGAAGGATCTGACTGATCGAACAAGGACAATTCAAAATCAAATAGAAAGAATCACAAAAGAGAAAAAAAGAGTAAGTCCAAGGATAAATAATATTAGTCCAAGTTATAATGCTAAAAGATTAGAAAAATGGCAAATATTTAAAAGAAGAAATGCTCGATTAATCTGTAAATTACCCTTTTTTTTTCAATTTTTCATTGAAAGAATATACACAGATATATTTTTATCTATCATTAATATTCCCAGAATGCATACAGAACTTGTTCTTGAATCAACAAAAAAAATTATTGATAAATCCCTTTACAATAATGAAAGAAAGCAAGACCTAATTAATAAAAAAAAGAAAAATCCAATTCCATTTATTTCGACTATAAAAAAGTCACTTGATAATATTAGTAATAGTAAAAGAAATTCACATATTTTTTATGACTTATCCTACGTGTCACAAGCATATGTATTTTACAAATTATCACAAATCCAAGTTAGTAACTTGTATAAATTAAGATCTGTTCTTCAATATCAAGGAATCCTTTTTTTTCTTAAGCCTGAAATAAAGGATTCTTTTGAAACACAAGGAATGGTTCATTCCAAATTAGGGGATAAGAAACTTCCGAGTTATGAAATGAATCAATGGAAAAACTGGTTAAGAGGGCATTATCAATACGATTTATCTCCGATCAAATGGTCTAGATTAATACCAGAAAAATGGCGAAATCCAGTTCATCAGGGTCATATAGCTAAAAAGGAAAATTTAAGCAAATCGAATTCATATGAAAAAGATCAATTAATTGATTCCAAAAAACAAAAAAAAGTTGAAGTATATGCATTATCGAATCAAAAAGAAAATCTTCAAAAATACTATAGATATGATCTTTTATCATATAAATTTCTTAATTCTAATTATGAAGAATGCTTTTTTTATAGATCTTCGTTTCAAGAAAATAAGAACCAAGAGATTTCTTATAACACGCATAAAGACACGCTTTTTGATATGCTGAGAAACATCCCTATCAATAATTATCTAGGAAAGGTCGATATTCTATCTATAGAAAAAACGGCCGATAGAAAATATTTGGATTGGAAAATTCTCAATTTTGATCTTAGACAAAAAGTAGAGACCTGGATCATGATCGATACCAATAGGAATCAAAATACTCAAATGGGTACTACTAATTCTCAAATAATTCATAAAAAAGATCTTTTTTATCTTATGATTCCAGAAATAAATCCAACAAACTCCCACAAAGTTTTTGTGGATTGGATGGGAATGAATGAAAAAATGCTAAAGCGTCCCATATCGAATCTGGAACTTTGGTTCTTCCCAGAATTTGTGTTACTTTATAATGCATATAAAACGAAACCTTGGTTTATACCAAAGAAATTACTTCTTTTAAATTTGAATAGAAATGAAAATAGTAGTGAAAATAAAAAGATCAACGAAAAGCAAAAAGGAAGTTTTTTGATACCATCGAATAAAAAGCATCGAAATCAAGAAGAAAAAGAACCCACAAACCGAGGAAATCTTGGATCCGTTCTCTCACAACAAAAAGATATTGAAGAAAATTATGCAAGATCAGACATGAAAAAGGGTAAAAAGAAAAAACAATACAAAAGCAACACGGAAGCAGAACTCGATTTCTTCCTGAAACGTTATTTGCTTTTTCAATTGAGATGGGACGATACTTTGAACCAAAGAATGATCAATAATATCAAGGTATATTGTCTCCTGCTTAGACTGATAGAGCCAAGAAAAATTACTATATCCTCGATTCAAAAGAGAGAAATTAGTTTGGATATAATGCTGATTCAGAAGAATTTAACTCTTACAGAATTGATGAAAAAGGGAATATTGATTATAGAACCCATTCGTCTATCTGGAAAAAACGACGCACAATTTATTATGTATCAAACCATAGGTATTTCGTTGGTTCATAAGAGTAAGCACCAAACTAATCAAAAATACCAAGAACAAAGAGATGTTTCTAAGAATAATTTTGATGAAGCTATTTCACCACATCAAAGAATAACTGGAAATAGAGACAAAAATCATTTTGATTTGCTTGTTCCTGAAAATATTTTATCGTTTAGACGTCGTAAAAAATTGAGAATTCGAATTTGTTTCAATTCAAACAATCGAAATGGTATAGATAGAAATCTAGTATTTTGGAACGAAAAGAACATAAAAAAAAGCAGACAAGTTTCGTATGACAATAACCATCTTGATAGAGAAAAAAATCAATTAATGAAATTAAAGCTCTTTCTTTGGCCTAATTATCGATTAGAAGATTTAGCTTGTATGAATCGTTATTGGTTTAATACCAATAATGGCAGTCGTTTCAGTATGTTAAGGATACATCTGTATCCACGATTGAAAATTCGTGGATAATACATTTTATCTATATATACTATACCTTATATAGGGTATATCCTTATATAGGGTATATATAGGATGAAAGCAAAGAAATACACGGATCGCGTATCTTTTTTGTCTTACATTTCATTCATATATCCAATATGAAATGAGTAATGTCTCAATTAGATCTCGAAATGAATGAACAGAACCCTTTTCATTTTAGGTCTAAATTCTTCGATGCGAAAATGTACCAATCCTTTTCTATCCCTCTCTAAATTCAATTCGAAATTGGATTGATTGATTTGAATTCAGAAAATTAGGAGTTCATAAAGAAATTCGGATTAGCATTTTTGTATATTCCACATTCAAATTAATGGCATTATTATTACTGATCGGTAAAATCCATATCTGTAAAAAGGAAAGGGGAATTTTGTTTATGGTAAAAAATTCATTCATTTCGGTTATTTCTCAAAAAGAAAACGAAGAAAACGGAGGGTCTGTTGAATTTCAAGTATTCACTTTCACCACTAAGATAAGGAGACTTACTTCACATTTGGAATTGCACAAAAAAGACTTTTCATCTCAGAGAGGTTTGCGGAAAATTTTGGGAAAACGTCAACGACTGCTAGCCTATTTGTCAAAAAAAAATAAAGGACGTTATAAAGAATTAATTGGTGAGTTGGATATTCGAGAGATAAAAACTCGTTAATTTGAAGCGTAATGCCATTTGAACTTATTCGTTTAAATTTTGATGAACTTCTTTTTACTTTCAGCAATGCATGGAAGAATGATTCGGGAAAAAACTTATGATTGCACCAACTACAAGAAAAGACCTCATGGTAGTCAATATGGGCCCTCACCACCCATCAATGCATGGTGTTCTTCGACTGATCGTTACTCTCGATGGTGAAGATGTTATTGACTGTGAACCAATATTGGGTTATTTACATAGAGGGATGGAGAAAATTGCGGAAAATCGAACAATTATACAATATTTGCCTTATGTAACGCGTTGGGATTATTTAGCTACTATGTTCACAGAAGCAATAACCGTAAATGGACCCGAACAGCTAGGCAATATTCAAGTACCTAAAAGGGCTAGCTATATCAGAGCTATTATGTTGGAGTTGAGTCGTATCGCTTCTCATTTGTTATGGCTTGGCCCTTTTATGGCAGATATTGGGGCACAGACCCCTTTCTTCTATATTTTTCGAGAACGAGAATTGATATATGACCTATTCGAAGCTGCTACCGGTATGCGCATGATGCATAATTATTTTCGTATCGGAGGAGTAGCTGCTGATCTACCTCATGGCTGGATAGATAAATGTTTGGATTTTTGCGATTATTTTTTAACCGGGGTTGCTGAATATCAAAAGCTTATTACACGGAATCCTATTTTTTTAGAACGAGTTGAAGGCGTAGGCATTATTGGCGCAGAAGAAGCACTAAATTGGGGTTTATCAGGACCAATGCTACGAGCTTCCGGAATACAATGGGATCTTCGTAAAGTTGATCGTTATGAGTGTTACGACGAATTTGATTGGGAGGTTCAATGGCAAAAGGAAGGGGATTCGTTAGCTCGTTATTTAGTACGAATCAGTGAAATGACAGAATCCATAAAAATTATCCAACAGGCCCTGGAAGGAATTCCAGGGGGCCCCTATGAGAATTTAGAAATCCGACGTTTTGATAGAATAAAAGACCCTGAATGGAATGATTTTGAATATCGATTTATTAGTAAAAAACCTTCTCCAACTTTTGAATTGTCCAAGCAAGAACTTTATGTAAGAGTCGAAGCACCAAAAGGAGAATTGGGAATTTTTCTGATAGGAGATCAGAGTGTTTTTCCTTGGAGATGGAAAATTCGACCACCGGGTTTTATCAACTTGCAAATACTTCCTCAGTTAGTTAAAAGAATGAAATTGGCTGATATTATGACGATACTAGGTAGCATAGATATCATTATGGGAGAAGTCGATCGTTGAAATGATAATTGATACAACAGAAATACAAGCTATCAATTCTTTTTCCAGATTAGAATCCTTAAAAGAAGTCTATGGGATCATATGGATGCTTGTCCCTATTTTGACTCTTGTATTAGGAATCACACTAGGTGTACTAGTAATAGTTTGGTTAGAAAGAGAAATATCTGCAGGAATACAACAACGTATTGGACCCGAATATGCCGGGCCTTTGGGAATTCTTCAAGCTCTAGCAGATGGTACAAAACTACTTTTCAAAGAGAATCTTTTTCCATCTAGAGGAGATACTCGTTTATTCAGTATCGGGCCATCCATAGCAGTCATATCCATTTTACTAAGTTATTCAGTAATTCCTTTTAGCTATCGCCTTATTTTAGCCGATCTTAGTATTGGTGTTTTTTTATGGATCGCCATTTCAAGTCTTGCTCCCGTTGGACTTCTTATGTCGGGATATGGATCAAATAATAAATATTCCTTTTTAGGTGGATTAAGGGCTGCTGCTCAATCAATTAGTTATGAAATACCATTAACTCTATGTGTATTATCAATATCTCTACGTGTGATTCGGTGAGACATAAGAATTCCCTTATTTCTTTTCTTTCTAGCAAGAAAGTTAAATGAGTTGAATATCCATTTTTTATTTTTTTATTCATCATTGGGGTTGATGAACTAAACCAGATAGTTATCTGAGTGAAATAAAACAGCTTACTAATTTGCTGTTAACAGAATTCAATCTCATTTCCTATGTACAAGAATTAAGTGAAAGTAAACAGCCGAGACTGTTTACTTTACCCCAAGATTGGTTGATTAGTCATCATGGCTTGAAACGGGTTCAAAAGATCAACTGCATGGGGTTTTGACTATCTATTACCATAGATGTATTACCCTACTGGGAGATTAAAAAAAAATGAGTGGATGGTTAGGAAGACCAAGATGCACAAAGGATTAGTAATGGAGATTCTGTAAATTATCCAACAGGATATTTTTTTCTAAAAAAGTAATTCGAATTGGGGCTTTAAGTTGGTAGAAATGATTAAGAAGTACTCCCCGCGATTTCGATCCAGAGTATGTTCCTATCCACCGATTAAGTAAATAACTATCAAGAACGAAGAAATCTTTTACTTTGGATAATGTCCTTTTTTCTGAGAAAGTAGAATAGGAACGAAATTAAATCGAAAGACTAGAATTGCAAAAAGAGATCT